AGGAAATACCAATTTATATTTAATTTTTATATATTTTATTTATTAAAAATTTATTAAATATTTAAAATAATTTAATTAATTATTAATTGTAAATTAAAATTAATTATTTATAATTATAAATATATATATTAATTTTTTAATAATTTAAATATTTTTGTATTTAATAAATAATACTAAAAATTTAAGGGGATTTTTAGGATATTATTTAATTGGGAGGAAATACCAATTTATATTTAATTTTTATATATTTTATTTATTAAAAATTTATTAAATATTTAAAATAATATTTATATTATTATAGAATTTATTTTTATTTATATAAATTTTTAAATTTTTTAATAAATTATTTTAATTAAAATTAATTTATATTAAAATTAATAAGTTTTATTTTGGCTTAAAGTTTTATTATAAATTTAATTTACATGTAAATTTTTGTGAGATTAATTTATAATTTCTAAAAGAATTTTAATTAATTTTGTTCGCAGTAATTAATATTAATTATTAAAGTAATTTAGAATTAGTAATATTATTTAGTATTAGCTAAATTTGTGCCAGCAGCTGCGGTTATACAAAAGATACAAATAAATTTTATTTATTTATAGTAAAATTTTATATATATATATATATATAATATTTATATATAAGTAAAAATTTTAGGTGAAATTTTATTTTTTAAAAATTTATAAAATATAAATAATTGATTCTAAAAAATTTTGATATTAAACTAGGATTAGATACCCTATTATTCATAATGTAAATAATGTTATAAGAGTAGTAATAGTTAAGGTCTTGAAACTCAAAAAATTTGGCGGTATTTTAATTTATTCAGAGGAACCTGTAATGTAATTGATAATCCACGATGAACCTCGTTTAATTTTGTTTTTCAGTTTGTATATCGCCGTTATTTGAAAATTTTATAAGAATAATAATTTTCAAAATTTTTTATAAAAAAGTAAATCAGGTCAAGGTGCAGCTTATAATTAAATATACTATGGGTTACAATAAAATTATTTATGTTGGATTATTATATGAAAAATAATATGAAATTGGATTTGAAAGTAAATTTTAATAGATTATAAAATTGATTTTAATTCTAAAATATGTACACATCGCCCGTCGCTCTTGTTAATAATATAAGATAAGTCGTAACAAAGTAGATGTACTGGAAAGTGTATCTAGAATGACAATTTAAAGCTTTATTAGTAAAGTATTTCATTTACATTGAAAAGATTATTGTGCAAATCAATATAAATTGATAGTAAATAATTATTAAATATTTTGTTATATTATATAAATTAATAAAAATAATTTTAATATTTTATGTTTTAGTATTTTATAAAGAATAAATAATTTATTATTATTATAGTATATTAGTATTGTGAAAGAATTTTGAAATAATTGAAAAATTTATAATTTAAAAAGAAAATTTAATTTATTGTACCTTGTGTATCAGGGTTTATTAAATAAAATTTATTTATATAAATTTCTCGAAAAGAAAAGATTTAAAAATATATAATAGTTATTGTTACAAAATTATTATTAATATATTTTTTGAAATGAAATGTTTTTCGTTTTTCTTATATCTAGTTTTTTAAGAAATAAATTTAATTTATTTATAATTGATTTATAAATTTTAATTTTTAAAATTTATAATTTATTATAAAAATATTTAATGGGATGAGCTATTAAATAAAATTTTAAAAGTTTATTTATTATAAAATATTTATATGTTTAGAAATAGCAATTATTAATAAATTTGTTTTAATTTATATTTTTATAAATTTATTTTTTAAACTTTAAATTTTTTATTAAAATTTTTAATTAAATTTTAAAATTAAAGTAAAAATGATAAAATTAGTATATTAATTATATTGTAAAATTAAGTAATATTACGATAGATTAAATTAAGGAATTCGGCAAATTTTATTTTTGCCTGTTTAACAAAAACATGTCTTTTTGAATTTAATTTAAAGTCTAATCTGCCCAATGATTTTTTTTTAATGGCCGCAGTATTTTAACTGTGCAAAGGTAGCATAATCATTAGTTTTTTAATTGAAGACTTGTATGAATGATTGGACAAAAAATATGCTGTCTCAATTTAATTTTGTAAAATTTTATTTTTTAGTTAAAAAGCTAAAATAAATTTAAAAGACGAGAAGACCCTATAGATCTTTATATTTTTAAATATATTATATTTATGAGAATATTTTTATTAATATATTTTATAATATTTTGTTGGGGTGATATTGGAATTTAATAAACTTCCAATAATTTATAAACAAAAATTTTTGATTTAAGTTGATCCTTTATTATGGATAAAAAATTTAAGTTACCTTAGGGATAACAGCGTAATTATTTCGGAGAGTTCTTATTGATGAAATAGATTGCGACCTCGATGTTGGATTAAGATTAATTCTGGGTGTAGCAGTTCAGAATATTAAGTCTGTTCGACTTTTAAATTCTTACATGATCTGAGTTCAAACCGGTGTAAGCCAGGTTGGTTTCTATCTTTAAATAAATTTAATATTTTAGTACGAAAGGACCAAATATTAAAAATATAATTTTTTAAAAATGAATAATATTAATATTATACTATTTTGGCAGATTAGTGCAATAAATTTAGAATTTATATATGTAATTTAATTACAAATAGTACTATGTTTTATATAGAATTAATTTTATTATTAATTAGAAGTTTAATTTTAATTATTTGTGTTTTAGTGGGAGTTGCTTTTTTAACTTTATTAGAACGAAAGGTTTTAGGTTATATTCAAATTCGTAAGGGACCTAATAAAGTTGGTTTAATAGGGATTCCTCAACCTTTTTGTGATGCAATTAAATTATTTACAAAAGAACAAACTTATCCTTTAATATCTAATTATATTAGATATTATTTTTCTCCTATTTTTTCTTTATTTTTATCATTATTAGTTTGAATATGTGTTCCTTTTTTAGTTAAGTTATATTCATTTAATTTAGGTTTATTATTTTTTTTATGTTGTACAAGAATAGGAGTTTATACTGTTATGGTAGCTGGTTGATCTTCTAATTCAAATTATGCATTATTAGGGGGGTTGCGAGCAGTGGCTCAAACAATTTCGTATGAAGTTAGTTTAGCTTTAATTTTACTTTCATTTGTAATTTTAATTGGAAATTATAATATAATATATTTTTGTTATTATCAACAGTATATTTGATTTATTATTTTTTTAATTCCTTTAGGATTAATTTGGTTTGCATCTAGATTAGCTGAAACAAATCGTACACCTTTTGATTTTGCTGAAGGTGAATCTGAATTAGTTTCTGGGTTTAATGTTGAATATAGAAGAGGGGGATTTGCATTAATTTTTTTAGCTGAATATGCAAGAATTTTGTTTATAAGAATATTATTTAGTATAATTTTTTTGGGAGGAAATATTTTTGAATTAATATTTTATTTTAAATTAATATTTATTTCTTTTTTATTTATTTGAGTACGAGGTACTTTACCTCGATTTCGTTATGATAAATTAATATATTTAGCTTGAAAATGTTTTTTACCATTTTCATTAAATTTATTATTTTTTTTTTTTGGATTTAAAATTTTATTATTTAGATTTATTTAATTAATTAAATTAAGTAAAGTTAATAGAAATTTTAATTTCTATCTTATGTTTTCAAAACATATGCTTAAATTCAAGCTCATTAACTAATTAATTTAATAAGTTATCTCATCAAATTGTAATAATGGGATTAATAATATAGTATAAAAAATATAAAATTGTTAAAATTTGACCAATAATAATGTAAGGATTTTCTACAGGTCGTGCTCCAATTCAAGTTAAAAGAATTACAATAATTACTATAAATCAAAATAAAATTTGATTAATTGGATAAAATTGAATTCCTCGAAATTTACTTATATGGGTTAATGGTAAAATAAATAAAATTGCAATTGATATAACAAGAGCAATTACTCCTCCTAATTTATTAGGAATAGATCGTAAAATGGCATATGCAAATAAAAAATATCATTCTGGTTGAATATGTACAGGAGTAACTAATGGGTTAGCTGGTGTAAAATTATCTGGGTCTCCTAATAAGTAAGGATTTGTTAGAGTTAAAATTACTAGACATAATATTATAATAATAAATCCTACAATATCTTTAAAAGAAAAATATGGATGAAAAGGAATTTTATCAATATTAGAATTAATTCCAAGGGGGTTATTTGATCCTGTTTGATGTAAAAATAGAAGATGAATTATTGTTATAGCTGCTACAATAAATGGTAAAATAAAATGAAAAGTGAAAAATCGAGTTAATGTTGCATTATCAACTGCAAATCCTCCTCATACTCATTGTACTAATGTTGTTCCTAAATATGGAATTGCTGATAATAAATTAGTAATAACAGTAGCTCCTCAAAATGATATTTGTCCTCATGGTAAAACATATCCTATAAATGCTGTTCCTATAACTAAAAATAATAAAATTACTCCAATTGATCAAGTTTCTAAATATAAATATGATCCATAATAAATTCCTCGGCCAATATGGAGATAAATACAGATGAAAAAAAATGATGCTCCGTTAGCGTGAAGTGTTCGCAATAATCATCCATAATTTACGTCTCGACAAATATGGGTTACTCTATTAAATGCTATATTAATATCAGCTGTATAATGTATTGCTAAAAATAAGCCAGTTAAAATTTGAATAATTAAACATAAACCTAATAAAGATCCAAAATTTCATCAAGTTGAAATATTAATAGGGGCAGGTAAATCTACTAGTGCATTATTAGCAATTTTAAATAATGGGTGTTCAATTCGTAAAGGTTTGTTCATTAGTTAATTTATTTGTCGTAAAGGTCCATAAAATACATTTGTAATTTTTACAATAGCAATTAAAGTAATTAATAAATAATTGATTAAAATAATTGTTATATAATTAGTTGGAAAATTATAAATTTTATTTAGTATAATATTATTTTCTTTAATTAATGAAAAATAATTTGATAATTCTCTTATTTCATTATTTTGGTAAATTGATCTTATTAATGATGAGTCAATAAATATTAAAAATAAAAATCTAGCTATTATAATTGACATAGAAATTAAAGTTATTTTTATTGATAAGGAAAATATTTCATTAGAGGCTAATGATGTAACATAAATAAATAATACTAGTATTCCTCCTAGAAATATTAGGAATAAAATATATGAAAATCAAAAAGTTTTTGTTATTAAACCAGTTATTAAACAAATAAATAGTGTTTGAATTAACAGTATTAATCCTATTGCTAATGGATGATTTATTTGAATAAAAATTATTCTAGAAGTAATAATTAATATATTTAAAATAAATTGTATAATTTCAAGAGATCAAGAGGTAGTTTATATAAAATATTAATTTTGGGGATTAATGAAAAAGAATTTTCTTTTCTCTTGAAGTTTTAAATGATTTTTATCATATCATTGATTTACAAGACCAATATTTTATATTAAACTATTAAAACTTATGTTAACTTATATTATTTTTATATTTATATTTTTTAGAGGATTAATTGTTTTTGTTTTAAATCGAAAACATTTGTTATCAATATTATTAAGTTTAGAATATATTGTTTTGAGATTATTTTGTTTATTATTTTTTTATTTAAGAATTGTTGATTATCAAAGATTTTTTTCAATAATATTTTTAACGTTTAGAGTTTGTGAGGGGGCTTTAGGTTTATCAATTTTAGTTTCATTAATTCGTACACATGGTAATGATTATTTTCAATCTTTTAATATTTTACAATGTTAAAATTTTTAATTATATTATTAATAATTATTCCTTTATGTTTTATAAATAATATATTTTGAATGGTACAAAATATATTATTTCTTATATCTTTTTTTTTTATTATTATAAATTATTTTAGAAATTATTTTATAAGAATTAGTTATTTTTTGTCTTGTGATATATTGTCTTATGGTATAATTTTATTAAGAATGTGAATTTGTTCTTTAATGTTATTAGCTAGAGAATCTGTTGAAAAATTTAGTAATTATAAAAATTTATTTTTGTTTAATATTATTATATTATTATTATTATTAATATTAAGATTTTCAACAATAAATTTATTTTTATTTTATTTATTTTTTGAAGGTAGATTAATTCCTACAATATTTTTAGTTTTAGGCTGAGGGTATCAACCTGAACGATTACAAGCTGGGACTTATTTATTATTTTATACATTATTAGCATCATTACCTATAATGATAGGAATTTTTTATATTTATAATGATTTAAATTCATTAAATTTTTATTTTTTAATTAATAATTTATATAATTATGATATATTATATATTGTTATAATTTTTGCTTTTTTAGTAAAAATACCTATATTTTTAGTTCATTTATGATTACCTAAAGCTCATGTTGAGGCTCCTGTTTCAGGTTCAATAATTTTAGCTGGAATTATATTAAAATTAGGGGGTTATGGTTTGTTACGTGTTTTTTCTTTTTTATTAATTAGAGGATTAAAATATAATTATATTTGAATTAGAATTAGATTAATAGGAGGTATTTTTGTTAGATTAATTTGTTTGCGTCAAACAGATTTAAAATCTTTAATTGCTTATTCATCTGTTGCTCATATAGGAATTGTTTTAAGTGGATTAATAACTTTAACATATTGAGGATTTAGAGGGTCTTATACTTTAATAATTGCTCATGGTTTATGTTCATCTGGTTTATTTTGTTTAGCAAATATTTCATATGAACGATTAGGAAGACGAAGATTAATAATTAATAAAGGTTTATTAAATTTTATACCTAGAATAGCTTTATGATGATTTTTATTAAGTTCTGCAAATATAGCAGCTCCTCCTACTTTAAATTTATTAGGTGAAATTAGACTTTTAAATAGAATTATTAGTTGGTCTTGATTAAGAATAATTATAATTAGATTTTTGTCATTTTTTAGTGCAGCTTATACATTATATTTATATTCATATAGACAACATGGAAAAATTTATTCAGGAATTTATTCTATTTCTGGGGGCTTATTACGTGAATATCTTTTATTAATATTACATTGATTTCCTTTAAATTTATTAATTATAAAGAGAGAATCTTGTATAATTTGATTATAGTCTAAATAGTTTATTAAAAATATTGATTTGTGGTGTCAATGAAATGAATTAATTCATTTTAGATCGTGAATTATTTATCTATTTGTTTATTAAGATTTATTTTTTTAATTTGTATTAGATTTTCTTTTTTTTTTATAGGAATTAATTTTTTAATAAATGATTATACAATTTTTATTGAATGAGAAGTGGTTTCATTAAATTCTACAAGAATTGTTATAACTTTTTTGTTTGATTGAATATCATTAATATTTATATCTTTTGTTTTATTAATTTCTTCATTAGTAATTTATTATAGAAAGGAATATATATCGGCAGATATTTTTATTAATCGATTTATTTTATTAGTTTTATTATTTGTATTATCAATAATATTATTAATTATTAGACCAAATTTAATTAGAATTTTATTAGGATGGGATGGATTAGGGTTAGTTTCTTATTGTTTAGTAATTTATTTTCAAAATGAAAAATCTTATAATGCTGGTATATTAACTGCTTTATCAAATCGTATTGGAGATGTAGCTTTATTATTATCAATTGCTTGAATATTAAATTATGGGAGATGAAGTTATATTTTTTATCTTGATTTTATAAAAAATGATAATTATATAATAATTATTGGGGGTTTAGTTTTATTAGCTGCAATAACAAAAAGAGCTCAAATTCCTTTTTCTTCATGATTACCTGCAGCTATGGCTGCTCCTACTCCTGTTTCAGCCCTTGTTCATTCTTCAACTTTAGTAACAGCAGGAGTATATTTATTAATTCGGTTTAATATTTTATTATCTAGTTCTTTATTAGGAAATTTTTTATTATTAATTTCTGGATTAACAATATTTATAGCTGGATTAGGGGCTAATTTTGAATTTGATTTAAAAAAAATTATTGCTTTATCAACTTTAAGTCAATTGGGTTTAATAATAAGAATTTTGTCAATGGGATTTTATAAATTAGCTTTTTTTCATCTTTTAACTCATGCATTATTTAAAGCTTTATTATTTATATGTGCCGGAGCAATTATTCATAATATAAATAATTTTCAGGATATTCGTTATATAGGTGGCTTAACTTATTATATACCATTTACGTCTTCTTGTTTTAATATTGCTAATTTAGCTTTATGTGGTATGCCTTTTTTAGCGGGATTTTATTCAAAGGATTTAATTTTAGAAATTGTTCTGTTGTCAAATATAAATTTATTTAGTTTTTTTTTATATTTTTTTTCAACAGGGTTAACTGTTTGTTATTCTTTACGATTAGTTTATTATGCAATAACAGGTGAATTTAATGGAAGTGCATTAAATATACTAAATGATGAAGGATGAATTATATTAAAGGGTATAATAGGTTTATTAATTATAACAATTATTGGAGGAAGAATATTAAGATGATTATTATTTCCTACACCTTTTATAATTTGTTTACCTTTTTTTATAAAATTTTTAACCTTATTTGTTTGTATTACTGGAGGATTAATAGGTTATTTAATTTCTAATGTAAAATTATATTTTTTAAATAAATCTTTTATTCATTATAATTTAAGAATATTTTTAGGATCAATATGATTTATACCTTATATTTCAACTTATGGTATTACTTATTATTCTTTGTTTGTTGGGGGAAATATTTACAAAAGAATAGATTTAGGTTGATCAGAATTTTTTGGAAGTCAAAATTTATATAATAATTTAGTGAAATATTCTAAATTATTATCTTTTATTCAAATTAATAATTTAAAAATTTATTTAATATTTTTTGTATTTTGAATTATTTTATTAATTTTTATAATTTATTTATAAATTCAAATAGCTTATGCAGAGTATAACACTGAAGATGTTAGGGAGATAAATTTATCTTTGGATGTATAATAATTATATAATTAAATTTAGTAATTTATAAAGAAAAATTTCTTATTTTTACAATGAAAATGTAATGTTTTTATTAAACTATATAAATAGAAGTATAAATGGAATTTAACCATTAAAAAAAAAAGTTAGCAGCTTTATTTTGAATCATCATACTTCTTTAATTGAGGTAAATTCCTAGTTCTATCATTAACAGTGATAAGCCTCTATTTTGGCTTCAATTAATAATAGAATAAGGATGAATTTTCATCTAAAATTAGGTCGAAACTAATTGCAATTTATCGCTTCATATTCTAAGGTAGATTGATAAATCAATACTTTTTGAGTGCAAATCAAATGTTATAATTAACTACAACCCTAATTAATTTGTTCAATTTAAAGCTCCTTGATTTCATTCATGATAAAGTCCAATTAATAAAATAAAAATAAAAATAAATGTTGTTATTAATCACACCCATACATTTGAGTGATTAATAATAATAATAATTGGTAAAATTAAAGCAATTTCTACATCAAAAATTAAAAAAATAATAGCAATTAAAAAAAATTGAATAGAAAAAGGTAATCGAGAAGAAGATTTAGGATCGAACCCACATTCAAATGGAGATCTTTTTTCTCGGTCTACAATTGATTTTTTTGATAAAATAGAAGCAATAATTATAACAACTATAGAAATTAATAAAATTAATAAACTTACAAAAATTAAAGATAAAATTATCTATACTATTTTATTATAGACCTTATGATTGGAAGTCATATATACTTTTATACTATATAGATTAAATTATCCTCCTCATCAATAAATTGACACATAAAGGAATAATCAAACAATATCTACAAAATGTCAGTATCAAGCAGCTGCTTCAAAACCAAAATGATGATTTCTTGAAAAGTGATTATTTAAATGACGAAATAAACAAACAGTTAAAAAAGTTGTTCCAATAATTACATGAAGACCATGGAATCCTGTTGCTATAAAAAATGTGGAACCATAAACAGAATCTGCAATAGTAAATGGAGCTTCAATATATTCATAAGCTTGAAGAATAGTAAAATAAATTCCTAATAAAATTGTGAAGAATAATCCTTGTGTTGTTTGTGAATGATTACCTTCTATTAATCTATGATGAGCTCAAGTAACAGTTACTCCTGAAGCTAATAAAATTGCTGTATTTAAGAGAGGAATTTGAAATGGATTAAATGGAATAATTCCTATTGGGGGTCATGCTGCTCCTAATTCAATAGCTGGTGATAATCTTCTATGAAAGAAAGCTCAAAAAAATGAAATAAAAAAAAATACTTCAGATACAATAAATAAAATTATTCCTCATCGTAATCCAATTGTTACAGGATAAGAATGTAGCCCTTGAAAGGTTCCTTCTCGTGAAATATCTCGTCATCATTGATATATAGTTAAAGTAGTAATAAAAATTCCTAAGATTAATAAATGTCTATTAAATTGATGAAATCATTTTACTAATCCAGAAACAAGAGTTATTGCTCCAATTGCTCCAGTTAAAGGTCATGGGCTATAATCAACAAGATGATAAGGATGATTTGAGTGTGTTGACATTAATTTACTTCTCTAGAATATAATGTTCTTAAAACTGCGAATACATAAGATTGAATAATAGCAACAGCAGATTCTAGAACTAATAATGCAATTTGTCCAATAATTAATAATCTTGCAATAAAAAAAGATAATGAAGGTCCTGTGTTTCCTATTAATGTTAATAATAAGTGTCCTGCAATTATATTAGCTGTTAATCGAACTGCTAAAGTTCCTGGACGAATAATATTTCTAATACTTTCAATACATACTATAAAAGGTATTAAAACAGCTGGAGTTCCTTGAGGAACTAAATGAGCAAATATATGTTGAGTATGATTAATTCATCCATATAATATAAATCTAAATCATAAAGGAAGAGCAAGAGTAAGAGAAAGAGTTATATGACTTGTACTTGTAAAGATATAAGGAAATAAACCTAAAAAATTATTAAATAAAATTATTGAAAATAATGAAATAAAAATAAAAGTACTTCCGTTTTTTCCTGTAGGGCCTAAAAGAGTTTTAAATTCTTTATGAAGAGTTAATAAAATTGAATTTCAAATAATATGGTATCGTGAAGGTATTAATCAAAATATTGGTGGAATTATAATTAAGCCAATAAAAGTTCTTAATCAATTTAATGATAAATTAAAAATTCTTGATGAAGGATCGAAAACAGAAAATAAATTAGTTATCATTTTCAATTAAGTGAATTTAAATTTTTATTAAAAATTAAATTATGTTTTGGTGTTTGAGGAATTATTATATAATAATTTATTATACAAAATATTAAAAATACAATTGTAAATAAAATATATAATATTAATCATCTTAGGGGAGCTATTTGTGGAATTAAAAAATATTAGTTTACTAATAATTTTAGTTTGACATACTAATGTTATTTATTTAACTAATTCTTTTATAAAAATTTTCATTAGAAGTAATTGCTAATTTACTATAATGTGGTTTAAGAGACCAATACTTGCTTTCAGTCATCTAATGATTTAAATTAATTTAATGATGAAATTCATTTAATAAAATAATTTACAGGAACTCTTTCAATAACAATTGGTATAAAGCTATGATTGGCGCCACAAATTTCTGAGCATTGTCCATAAAATAATCCTGGGCGATTAATTAAGAAATTAGTTTGATTTAAACGTCCAGGTGTTCCATCTACTTTTACACCTAAAGCAGGAATTGTTCATGAATGAATTACATCAGCTGCTGTTACTAAAATTCGAATTTGAGAATTTATTGGTAAAGTAATTCGATTATCAACATCTAATAGTCGGAATCCATTAGAATTTAATTCATTTGTTGGGATTATATAAGAATCAAATTCAATATTTAGAAAATCTGAATATTCGTATCTTCAGTATCATTGATGACCAATTGATTTTAAGGTAATAATTGGTTCATTAATTTCATCTAATAAATAGAGAAGACGTAATGATGGGAAAGCAATAAATAATAAAACAATAGCTGGTAAAATTGTTCAAATTACTTCAATAGTTTGTCCATGTAATAAAAATCGATTTGTATAATTATTAAAAAATAATATTCCTATTAAATAACCTACTAAAATAGTAATTATAATTAAAATTAATAAAGCGTGATCATGAAAAAAAATTAATTGTTCTATTAATGGAGAAGCTCTATCTTGTAAATTTAAATTAGCTCATGTTGACATTATTTTCTAATAAAAGTATAAAACTTTATATATGGAGCTTAAATCCATTGCACTAATCTGCCATATTAGAATTTAATTAGTTAATAATGGTAATTCTGAATATCTATGTTCAGCGGGTGGGATATTTTGATATCATTCAATAGATGAATTTAATTGAATTGGAAAAATAACTTGACGTTGAGAAGTTATTCTTTCTCAGATAATAAATAAAAATATTAAGATTCCTAAAAGAGAAATTGAAGAACCAATAGTAGAAATTACATTTCATGTAGTATATGCATCAGGATAATCTGAATATCGTCGAGGTATACCTGCAAGTCCTAAAAAATGTTGAGGAAAAAAAGTTAAATTTACTCCAATAAATATAATAATAAATTGGCTTTTTAATCATTTATAATTTAATGTTAATCCTGTAAATAAGGGATATCAATGGATAAATCCTCCTATAATTGCAAATACAGCTCCTATAGATAATACATAATGGAAATGAGCTACTACATAATATGTATCATGTAGAATAATATCAATAGATGAATTAGCTAAAACAACTCCGGTTAATCCTCCTACTGTAAATAAAAATACAAATCCTAATGCTCATAAAAGAGCTGGGGAATAAGATAATTGTGTTCCATGTAAAGTTGCAAGTCAACTAAAAATTTTAATTCCTGTAGGAACTGCAATAATTATAGTAGCTGAAGTGAAATATGCTCGAGTATCAACATCTATACCTACAGTGAATATATGATGGGCTCATACAATAAATCCTAGAAGACCAATAGCTAATATAGCATAAATTATTCCTAGAGATCCAAATGTTTCCTTTTTTCCACATTCTTGACTAATAATATGAGAAATTATTCCGAATCCTGGTAAAATTAAAATGTAAACTTCTGGGTGTCCAAAAAATCAAAATAAATGTTGATATAAAATTGGGTCACCACCTCCTGCTGGATCAAAAAATGAAGTATTTAAATTTCGATCTGTTAATAATATTGTAATAGCTCCAGCTAATACAGGTAATGAAAGAAGAAGTAAAATTGCAGTAATAACTACTGATCATACAAATAAAGGTATTCGATCAAATGTAATACCTGATGATCGTATATTAATTACTGTAGTAATGAAATTAACAGCTCCTAAAATTGATGAAATACCTGCCAGATGAAGAGAGAAAATTGCTAAGTCAACAGAAGCTCCTCCATGAGCAATTCCTGCAGATAAAGGTGGATAAACAGTTCATCCTGTTCCTGCTCCGTTTTCAACTATTCTTCTTGCTAATAATAAGGTTAATGAAGGTGGTAATATTCAAAATCTTATATTATTTATTCGTGGGAATGCTATATCTGGAGCACCTAGTATAAGAGGAACTAATCAATTTCCAAATCCTCCAATTATAATGGGTATAACTATAAAAAAAATTATAATAAATGCATGAGCAGTTACAATTACATTATAAATTTGATCATCACCAATTAATGCTCCAGGGTGACCTAATTCTATTCGAATAATAATTCTTAATGAAGAACCTACTATTCCTGCTCAAGCACCAAAAATAAAATATAATGTTCCAATATCTTTATGATTTGTAGAAAATAATCATTGTCGCGATTAAATGGCTGAAGTTTAGGCGTTAGATTGTAAATCTATTTATGAGAAATTATTCTCTTTAATCATTGGCTTTATAGTCATAAATTATGATATTAGACTGCAATTCTAAAGGAATATAAATTTTATATTAAGGCTTAAAAGATTATTCTTATATTTATAGCTTTGAAGGCTATTAGTTTTATTAACTTAAAGCCTTAAAATATATAATAAATAATTGAAATAATTGGTAAACCTATAGTTGAAAAGAAAGATAAAATTAAATAAAATTTTAGATTAAAATTATTTATTATGTTATATAAAATTCAGTTATTTTCTGGATAATTTAATATAAGAGCAGAAAAACATAATCGTAAATAAAAAAATAAAGTGATTAAAGTTATTAATATAATTCATAAAATTAATATTATTTGATTTTCAATTGATAATAATTGAATAATTATTCATTTGGGAATAAATCCTAAAAATGGAGGTAATCCTCCTAATGATAAAATATTTAAAGAAGTTAAAATTTTTAAATATTTATTTGATATAAATATGGAAAATAATTGATTAAAATGATAGATTTTTAAAATATTAAGAATAAAAATAATATTTATTCTAATAAATGAATAAAATAAAAAATAAATTATTCAAGTATATTCATTAATTAATATTCCTCTTAATATTCAGCCTAAATGATTAATTGAAGAAAAGGCAAAAATTTTTCGTAAAGATGTTTGATTTAATCCTCCTAATGAACCTACAGAAACTGTAATTATAATAATAAAAATAATTATTTTGTAAATTATTAAATAATATATTAATATTAATGGAGCAAATTTTTGTCATGTTATTAAAATTAAGCAGTTATTTCATGTTAATCCTTCTATTACTTCAGGAAATCAAAAATGAAATGGAGCTGTTCCTCTTTTTAATAATAAGGAAGATAAAATAATTATTTTATAATAATTATTAATATTAATTTCATTTTGAAAAATTATATTTGATTTTATTATAAATAAAATTACAGCAAATAATAGAATTCTTGAAGCTATTGCTTGTGTTAGAAAATATTTTAAGGATGCTTCTGAAGATTTTAAATTATTTATATTATTTATTAAGGGAATAAATGATAATAAATTAATTTCTAATCCTATTCATGCACCTAACCAAGAGTTTGCTGAGATTGTTATTAATGTTCCAGTAATTAATGTGAATAAAAATAATAATTTTGATGAATTTTTTATAATTAAAAAGAAAAGGATTAATAACCTTTATAAATGGGGTATGAACCCATTAGCTTAATTAGCTTATCTTTTTTTTTTATATATTTATATATATATATATATTTTAGTGTATGATGCACAAAAGTTTTTGATACTTTTAGAAATAGTTTAATTCTATTAAATATAATGAATATAATTTAAAATTATATATTCTACTCTATCAAAGTAGTCCTTTTATCAGGCAATTCATTATGATAATTTAATTCATTTTTTTTTTTTATAATATATATATATATATATATATAATAAATGAATTTATAATTTTATGTAATAATATT